GATTTTAAAAAACAAAAAGATCTAATTTAATCTCTATCGAATTTTAATATCAGAATAGTGGATATAATTATGATGCAATGGGTTAGGTCCACTAACTTTTTCTTTTGTTGATTTATAATCGATTTAATTGGAATAATGGAAAAGGGAAAAGGAAAATTAAGAAAGGAATGGGAATATTTGAAGATTCAAGGAGACGGCTTATTCATTATAATAATATTAATAATAATATTATAATTATATTAATATAATTATAAAATTTCTTTTATAATATAATAAATTTATTATAATAGCAAATTTATAACTATACTATAATTATAACTCATTACTATAATTCATTAGAATAGTATAATTCTAATATCTAATAATATTATAATTCTAATACTATTAATGAATATGAATTCTAATGTTATAATTTAGATAATTTTATTATCTATTAAATTATATGGTTTGTTACCTTTTTATTACTTTATTACAAATATCAACAATATCTTTATTCGCACTTCAAATATGAATACTACCGCCGGAGTTTTATGATTTCTGAAAAAATAAAAGCCCCTTATCGGATTTGAACCGATGACTTACGCCTTACCATGGCGTTACTCTACCACTGAGTTAAAAGGGCTTGTTTGATTCAATTCCTGAATAAAGCCACTATGAGTTTAGTATATATATTTATTATAATAGATGTACATAGATATATCTTACCGAAATGATAAATTTTATTTATCCAGTAAATTAATATAGGTTTAGGTTATGAATATAGGTTATGCTAGTGAATATAGGTAAAATAAAACGGTTTATTGATATTTGATTTGAAACATATCAATACAATGAATTGTTTCAAGACCTATCCTAATTGACATCATAACTAAATTCGTTTGAGTGATATATGTACTCACGAATTTAACATAGATCCAAGATATTTCATTGAATCATTGATAAAGAGAATCGGCGTGACCTTTGAACCAAAATTTTAGCGAAAAAAACTTATAGAATCGTGAAAGATCCTTCGTATGGAGTCATACCATTCCATTATATTGACAATTTTAAAAAACTATTCATACTATGAGCATAGTATGATGGCGGCCGTGCCAGTATGCCCCCATCGTCTAGCGGTTCAGGACATCTCTCTTTCAAGGAGGCAGCGGGGATTCGACTTCCCCTGGGGGTAGGGTACTACGAAAGGAAGTTGATCGTGCATTATCAATAAACCTGGAATTGATTCTTCCTGGGTCGATGCCCGAGCGGTTAATGGGGACGGACTGTAAATTCGTTGGCAATATGTCTACGCTGGTTCAAATCCAGCTCGGCCCAATGCCGATCCACCATGAAATGATATAATATAGCCCATTTGTTGCTCTCCAGAAATGGACGATCCCCCAATCCCAATACGGAAGAGAAAAATTTTCTGATATATCTATACTATTTACTTTACTCTACTCTATTTTTCCAACAAATTCTGGTCTTGCTAATGATCAAGATTCCGATCAGGATCTGTAAATATAAAGTCAAGTTTAAGGAAAAGAGTAAATAAAAAAAGTTTTTTCATTGAAAGGATGGGTATCCAATTGATTTGGCAATAACGAAAAGATTACTAGTAATCCAGGCTGCTCTCACTAAAGTGCATTTCCATATGGGTATCAATATATCACATTCGCGACTCTGTTACAACACGCCAATTCTAATCTAAATTGAAAGGGTTAGAATGAAATCATAAAAAAATGTATACTTTATTTTATTATGGTTTTATTATGGTATTTACTTGGGATTGTAGTTCAATTGGTTAGAGCACCGCCCTGTCAAGGCGGAAGCTGCGGGTTCGAGCCCCGTCAGTCCCGACGAATCCAAATCCAATAAAAAAAAATATATAAATTTATCTCTCTATTTTTTGTGAAAAGAAAAGAAGTACAAATAGCAGAATTTCATTCCCAACCGCGATCCCTCTTCTTTTTTTCTTTTTCGTTTCACATTTATCATCAAACAAATGCTTTGGTTTAATTTCCATCTCTTCGACCAGTACTGATTCGGTTGACGGGAGAGATACATATGTGAATTAGTACAATTATTGTTAGCATCAGGTTCAGAATTGCGTGGGATACCATACTGTATTGGGTCTGGCTTTTTCTTTTTCGATTACTCCCGATCTGTGGAATAGTGTAGAGTCCTGTATGTTTCCAGGGAGTACATACATGAATGGAATTTGTACGATATAAAATAAATTAAATTGAATATAGTTACTGTGATAGAATACTTTTCTTTTAATCTTAAAAGAAAATCCTTTTCTGGCCCAATTTTGTGTAACCTCAATTTTTAATTTCACTAATTGACAATAATCTATCTCATTCAAATTTCACATTGAGCTTTTGATATATGCGTCCCGTTACTAATCCAAGTAACGGGGATATTAAAAAAATAAAGATCAAACAAGGATCGCTTTTTTATTAGCGAGGGAATGCCCTTTTTTTTTTAGGGGGTTTTTCCTTGAAATAACAAACTTTTAAATATATAAATATATCAAAAAAGAGTTAATTTGATGGAATATTAGATTTTTTTATACCGGAACTTGTAATCGTCTTTATCATACTTCTTTTGTTTTCCAAGAAAAGTAGATCATTAAAAAAAGGAGTTTAGAACTTAAACCTTTCCTTTTTTTTCATTTAGCTTCTATTGTTTGTTGGGGTTTGTTTAGAACCAATGTTAAGTGAAAGGGCGGTTGGATGATACTTCATCAGATGATTGTACAAAGAGGGCAGTAGGTTATAGAAAAGAAAGAATGTAAAAGAATGATAAATAAAAAAAAAAGGAATTTTTGATTGGATCAGGAATCCGTTTTTGAGTTCGGTATGGAAAACAGATCTTCCTATGTTATACTATTTAATTCTTGGTTATACTATTTAATTCTTGATGATGAGGCGATTTGATAGCTCAGATATTGTTATTCATGATATTGATCCAATTCGATATCATTGAGATGTAATTCATTCCATTGAATTTACGAAAGATTTATTATCTCTATGGGATTAACTCCCGAGTTATTGCGAATTAAATAAAAATTAAACAATGATATTATGGAAGTAAATATTCTCGCATTTATTGCTACTGCACTGTTTATTCTAGTTCCTACCGCTTTTTTACTTATAATATACGTAAAAACGGTCAGCCAAGGCGATTAATTTGAATTAAACTTTACCTTTTTTGTTCTTATCAATAATTGAAGAGAAGAAAAGGATTCAAATTTAGCGTCTTAAATGAAATGGGCAGACTAAAATCAGCCGTATTCTATGAGATACGATAGTATGGTAGAAAGATTCAGATCTTTCTTTCTACCATACTATCTAGTATTGTTATTGTAGTATATATTGTCGTATATGTAGTATATATTGTAGTATATATTGTAGTATATATTGTAGTATATATTGTAATATATAAAGTAGTATTGTAATACAAGTTAATTTAATATAGATCAATCTACGATAGTATCGTGATATTCCTTTCCTATATATATGGAAATAATATACATATATATAATATACATAGTGATAATGTATTATAGTGTCCCAATTATATTTCTTTGCTTTATCCATTTGTATTTAATTTGTGTTGATTTCAATTAATTTGAAATAATCGAAAGTGACTCTTACAATTATAATTCGTAGATTTCTGATTATTTTGAATATGAATCCCGATCGAAAGAATCAATGACTTCTTCTTTTCTTCGATGGGTATAATAAAATAAAATCAAGTAATCTTTTTGTGAGCATTCCGACGAAGAAGTCATTGGTTGAGCAGTTGACAAATGATCCGTGGGAACTTCTTCGGATTTCGAAAAGGATTACTAAACCTCGTCAATTTTTAACGTTTGAACCATGATATGAGATATGAAATGGGTTCAATAAAACAAGCACAACATAAATAAAATTTCTAAAAAAAAAAAAAAAGAAAACTAAAACAGGCGGTAAGTGCGCAATATGTGACTCGCCCAAGACAGTATTTTAGTATGTGCAGTATCTCGTTGGACAACTACTATGTCTATGTTGTTTCCCATAGAAAATGTGCATACACGTAATGTAATAACAGAACAGTTTTCTCTTTGAACAGTAAAGAGGTAAACAAAACAAAAAAAGTAAAACAAAAAAGGTTCCGTTCTTACCCATGGTCCATATCTAACTTTGGTAAGAGTCGGTTCAGCGAAATAGAAAATTTATGAAGAATTCAGTAGGAAAAAATTTCCTACCATTTGTATTCCTTTTACGTTTTTTTTTACTTTCGAAATACGAACACGGAAATAATTGAAAAATTTCTTTGATTGAAAGAGTATTCTTCCTATATATTTTATTTTTTATTCATAGAATATATTACTCCACTAAAATACAAGAGAATTTCGAAACGAAGGTATTTAAAATTTCAATTTTAAAATTGAAATAGTGAAATTTAAAATAAAAAAAGCTTTACCGAACGATCTATCAAAAAAATTGCTACAGTTTCATTCCTAAACTCAATTTGTAGTACTTCTAGAGTCCACTTCTTCCCCATACTACTAGTGAAAGGGAAAAGGTAAAGACTACCATTAAAGCAGCCCAGGCGAGATTTACTATATCCATGTGAATTATGTCCTCTATCTCTATGAAGGAATTATTCAATTATTGTTCACTAATAAATAATAGTGGAATCACTGGCGCATAGTCAAAAGCTATTTTTGCCTAACATCGTTGATGAAACAATCCAATAAATCCAATTATAACAAGTTCTTATACGATTTCTAGTATAATCAGAAAAGATTAAGCACAAGCAAAATATGCAGAGACCGCCTTGGAAGTATCAAAGAAATGGTACTAACATGTAGAAAAACTAAAAAACCTATTCTTTCTTTTGTTGCCCTTCATTAAGTAAAAAGTATAAAAATATAGAATAAAGATAGATCACTATCTATCACATACCCCATTTCTTTCATTTTTCCCATTTGATCTAATCCTTAACGTCTCCCTATTGTCTCTATGAAA